TTCTTTCCAATCTACTTCTTTTGTTTTTCTGATTTCGTTGGAAATCATATAAAGACAATTCCTATTTGATATAGCTATTTGGGCTAGTATTTTACGATTAAGAAGCAACTGTCCCTTGTATAGATCATGTATTAATTTACTATAACTATAGGATACTCCATTTTCTCGAATTACTGCGTTTATCCGAGTGATCCACAAACGACGAAAATTTCTCTTTTGCTTATCCCTATCCCGATGAGCCGAAACCAAAGCTCTTATTTTCTGTTGAGTAATTGTTCGAGTAAGTCTTGAATGAGCCCCTCGAAAACTTGATGCAAATAAACGAATTTTTGTTCTACGTCTTCGAGCTATATATCCGCGTTTAATTCTGGTCATTGAATAAATAAAACTTTCACAAATAACTAATTGATTTCTTTTCTTTCAGTTATTCTTTTACCCGCCTTGGTCTATTAATAACCAAACGGATTTTTCCAATGTATAAAATAACAATTCCAATGGCTTTGGCTACTATAACCTTCCCGACCACAATTTTTTCTTTTGCTAGGTGTCAAAACAATAAAAAAAATAGCTAAATTAAATGGATAAAGAAATAGTGGATTCCATCGTTTCTATGGTTACTTCTTAAACGGTGAGGTCTTCTCTATACACCGGAGCCTTTACTTCATTTAATCAATGTTATTGGTAACTTGTATAGTTCACACCACACTCTTTGGCTCTACCCATGAATTATCCAGTAACAGGTCTTTCACAATAAGAGCTACTTATATAGTAACGGTATTTAATTATGAAAGTTAGCTGGGGTAGCTGACCCTCGTAGTCCGTTCTTGACCGAGTGCGAACTTTATTTTTATGTTTTTTTTTTGAATTTCAATAAGATTTCCTCCGCTTAATGGATAACTATTTGCTACCAATGGAGAGTTGCTTCTCATCTTAAATTCAGGTGATTGGATTTGCACCAATCGAAACCATAAACTTTATACACAATAGAAGGATGGATTTTCTGATTTTTAGATAGTGAATGGAGTTCCTTCTTCCATTCTATCTTATTCACAGGTAGTGATCATTCATACTGGAAAGCGGTTTTCTTGCTTTTTTTGTGCCAGCTCATGATCTAAACGAGTCGCACATACACCCTAGTACATGTTCCTCGACGCTGAGGACATCCCCGAAGAGCGGGGGATTTCGTGACATTTCGAATTGGCTGTCTTGTATTTCTAATAAGTTGTTTAATAGTTGGCATGTTGAATCATATATATAATGGGCTGGTTTAGATTGATCTTAACCGAATAATTATGAATTTATTCTATATTAAATAATTATGAATTTATTCTATATTAAATATTAAATAATTATGAATTTATTCTATTTAATAGATATAGTAAACTCGGAGATAAAATCTCAAATCAAGGATTTGCACAAAATCTATTTTTTTCATTCAACTGCTACAAGATCAACAATTCCATAAGCTTTGGCTTCTGTTGCTGACATAAAAACGTCTCTTTCCATGTCTTCAGATACAACCCATAAGGGTTTGCCCGTCCTTTGTACATAAACCCTTGTGAGGGTTTCGCGTAGTTTCAGCAGTTCTTCCGCTTCCAGGATAAATTCTCCCGTTTGCGCCTCATAAAAAGAACTAGCAGGTTGATGGATCATTACCCTGATGATAGAAGGGTTCTCTATCTGGTGTGATAAAACGAACAGAAAAGAAAGATAAAGAGTAATAGGAAAAGAAGATAGAATTGAACAACCGTACGGGCATAATCTTTTGTGCATTGCATACGGCTCTACAATCAAATTGATCCTTACTTTCCATTCAAGAAAGATCAAGATAGAATCTATCAGCCCCAGATGGGTAAATGATCAAATTGCCACCCTTCCTTTCGGGGGAGTTCAAAAATACTATGATGGCTCCGTTGCTTTCTATTTTTTTTTTTTTAATAGATTCTTTTTTTGTGTCTTTGATTCAGCAATCCCAAAGTTTCTTTTTGATCCAACCAAAAAAAGAAAAAATCTTGTTTTTTTCACACCCCTTTTTTTAGAACATAATTATTGTTAAGAGCCTTTCGGTGTGAAAACAAAAAAGTTTGTGACGCTAAATTAGACTTCCGATAGATAAGAGAGAAAATCGGAAATACATTTTATCCCATACTACTCTCTCGATACATAATCGAATTTTGTGAAAAAAAAGAAAACTACAAAATTTTTTCATATCGAATTCGAAGTGCCATGCTATTATTACTTAATATTCATACGGCGAAGGCATAGTTTTCTTTTTTTTTTTCGAAAATACAAATAAAAAACTCATTGGCGCCGAGCGTGAGGGAATGCTAGACGTTTGGTAATTTCTCCTCCAACCAGGATAAAAGATCCCATTGATGCGGCTAATCCCATGCAGATTGTATGGACCTCTGGTCGCACAAATTGCATAGTATCATAAATAGCTACTCCAGGTATTACCCATCCACCAGGAGAGTTTATAAACAAATACAGATCTTTGGTA